GGGGGACTTAATGAAATAGGAGAAGAAGGTTCATTTAAATAACAAGTTATATCTTTTCTTTTGCTGGGGGAATCGTTACTGACAGTTCCAGCCCGAAAGAGCCATTGAAGTCGGAACATAAAAATAAGTTGAATTGTGCAAGAATCCATAGCTCCATTTTTTTTTATTCCAGTAAAGTAAGTCAATCGATAAAAGGAAAAACAAAGAATAATAAGAAATGACACTCCTGTCATAGGAATGGAAATAGCCCTTCTTGCTGCTTCAATAACAAGTATTTTCGTTTTCAAATCAGATAAATCATTTGATCTATGATTCATTGGAACAAAACAAGGAATGGCCTGGCTAGGTATAGGTACTGGCCAGGCCGGGGGAATAAAAGAACCTTTCGTACGAAATCAAAGAGGTACTCTTTATATTGGAGATATCTGTTTCGAATCCTTATCTAAATGCAATTGCTGATAAAATTCGTATATATATAGAATAAAGAAAAGAAAGATAAAGAAAGAATAAAGAAAAGAAAGATAAAGAAAGACTTTTCTCAATCTTTACTTCACGCGTCACATATGAATTATCCTTTTGTAATTGGGAGAGATGGCTGAGTGGACTAAAGCGACGGATTGCTAATCCGTTGTACGAGTTATTCGTACCGAGGGTTCGAATCCCTCTCTCTCCGTTCCCTCTGATCACTTGAGAGTTATCTTTCGAATTCGAAAAAATCTCGAGCCCTTGTTATCTTAGTTAAATGTATGGAATAGAGAAAATCATAAGAAAATTCAGAAATCAAGCAACGAAAAACTTCCGATTTTTTTATTTTATTCCTCGCGTCCAGGATTACGTCCTGGATCATTAGATAGGAATCCGAAGATGAAGAGAGAAACAAAGAATATCACTACTGTGTAAACGAAGAGTTTGAGAGTAAGCATTACACAATCTCCAAGATCATTTTTGGGGGAAATAAGGGAATAGATTCTCTATTTTTGTACCACATATCCCATTTTGACACCAAGAAATGGAGTGGTTTCTAGAAAAGAAAGGAATTTGCAGGAATTCATTTGTAATAAGATTCTGATTCCTTCGTTACCAAAATGATCTTTCATACCCACAATTAGGTATTGTGAGGGACCATACATAAGGTCTTTGACCTCCGGAAAGTCAGAATTAGAAAATGAGGTGATCCAGATTCATCTCGGCTATCCAAAAGAATTTCAATGTTTGAATCGAGAGTTCATAATGTAAGACTTATCTGATCTTATCAATTGTTAGAATAGAATTTTTCCTTTTTTAGCGAATCAATCATGAATGTTTCTAGGACAGTATTAAAGATCTCATCGAAAACTTACAGCAGCTTGCCAAACAAGGGCTAAGAGAAAAAAGAGTACGGGTATGACTGGCATAACATCTACGATTGGATTGAAAAAAGCATAAGCCTCGGGTAATTTGGCGAAGAAAAAGCTACTCGAATGAAGGGCAGAATTAATACAGATACAGATCAAACTAAAGATATTAAGCATAACAAAAATTTCGCTCTTGTGGAGAATTTCATTATTAGTGAGTTGGGGAAAAATGAAGAAAGAAGAGAAGATAGGCCAAACAAAAAATCCTTCTTTTTCTTTGAACTCCCCCAATCAAAAATCCTTCAATTCTCAAATGAGAATAGAAGGAATCATACTTTCATACAATATCTTAATTGAATTATAGATAATGATCAATGAATTTCTTTTGATTCTACATCTACACGTGTCGAATCCTAGCAACAACCTATTCCATAGACATTTGGGCTGGAATTGACGAACAACCAATATCCATATTAGTGTTATTAGTGTCAAATAGAAATCTCAATGGGGCGTGGCCAAGCGGTAAGGCAACGGGTTTTGGTCCCGTTACTCGGAGGTTCGAATCCTTCCGTCCCAGACCGATTCTATCAGAACAAAGATTGTGCTCTTTTCTTAAACAATCCTCTGTTTAAGAGTGTAATGTTGGATACAATGTGATCCAATCTTTACTTTCTGATTTCTAATGATTCAGAGAAGAATCATATCCTACCTTTCGATCCTGTTTCTGTTTCTCACAAACAGAAACAGAATCGAGTGTCAATGACACGTGGATGGAAATAAATATCCTTTTGATATAGGTAGGATGGGATGATATAGGTAGGATGGGATGATATAGGTAGGATGGGAACAAAGATCAAAGTTCCATTCAAAAAAAAAAAAAAGATTGGGTGGCCATTCAGCGTATGCCCGTCTCCCCCCCGCTCATATTCATATTGAAGTTAGTTAGTCATTTAGAGAAACTTTATGCCCCCTATTTATCAAATGTGGATTCCCACATGATGCATTCTGAGTCGACATGCGGAAGAAAGGTAAAGTAAATAGGGGTAAATGATTCATTTTATGTGGATCCTGAATTCTAAACAGGAGGAGTTCTTGGTACTAATTCCATCACTGGGATTAAAGCTCCTAAGACTGGGGTGGGGCAAAATAAAAAGAAAATAGAAACAACGAATTAATCTGGACCCATTCGGCTTTGTACCTATACAAGATGGTATAGCATCCCATAAGAGGATCTTTTTTTGATTGGCTTTGAGTATGATTCATGATCCCCATAGAATTCGTGTAGATACGAGTTAATTAGCAAAGGAAGGTATCAATTTCAATTAATATCTGTGTCATCCGGATCTCATTAACAAACAATAAAGTTCAATACGGAACAGATGTATTTTCTTTGGACTTAATTGCTTTTATTTTGCATCAGGCTCCAATGAATAATTGGAAATCAATGTAACGATGGGGGGGGGGGGGGATTCATAGATTCCATTCACTTTAGTTTATCTTTATGGATTATGGAAATGGAAAAATTTCTGAACCTGAAATAAAGCAAAATCCGTAGAAAATGAACCATGCCCATATGTAGTTTTATTGTTCTATTTCAGTGACACCGGTATTTCGGTTTCGGTGAAAAAGGTTTGTGATCTCTTAAATATACACGATGACCCCCGGTGACAATTGTTCGGTGTATCTGATGGATACGGAAAGGTCATACTCCTACGATTTGTATTTTCTCAATCAGATGAAAGAATAGCGACCTTAATCTTATCTTCCATGAGCTCTTTTCTATCCATCCCCATGAAAACAACTAAATTGGATTTTTTTCTCGACCCATCCATCTGATTTAAATCATTGATGATTCAATTGGAAAAGAAACATGGATTTCTCTTATGATGATCGAATTCGCGTCTCTTTAATCAATGAGATATCTGCTAAACTTTTTAGTTACTCGTTGTGATTGTGCCGACTTGTTGATTTGATTGATTTAGAGATCAAATGAAATTCAGTCTTTACAGGAAAACTTATTTATAGTAATGATAATGATGTCGAAGTAGGAAATTCTTGAAACCATTTTATTTTTTATGATTCCTTACCTTATAAATCCTCGCTATTCGAAGAAGTGTGAGATTGGTGAATCTATCCTATTGAGTCACTTGCGACTTTTCCGGGTCATTAGAATAGCTTATTTGGTTAATGACTCATTTTATTTTGTTCCAGTATTGGTAATTCCAGTATTGGTAATCGAATTAAAGACTCGTCTTTAGTTTAGTTGTTCGAGAAAGAATTGGAATTGGATCTTTCATGATTGATCGTCCCGAACAATATAACAATATGTTGAAGATGTAGATGTAAATAAGTGTTAAGCAACTCATTTCTTCGTGTTTTTTATAAATGTGTTTCATTCCTATAACAGAATATGGGTTAATTTGGCTTTTTGCTGAGATTTCCCCAGAGAAATACCTATTCATACATATATAAAAATAAAGTATGGACTACTATGCACCGATGGAACCGATGACTATTCATGATTCCATATTGAATCAATTCCATACCGGTCCAAATTAGAGGAATGTTATGGTAAAACTTCGTTTGAAACGATGTGGTAGAAAGCAACGTGCGACTTGAAGGACATGATCGGCTGTGGATTCTTGCATCCACCATTTTTTTATATATCAATGAAGATGCTCTTGGCTCGACATAGTTTGTTCTGTGCCACCAGGACCCCATTTTGGGGGGTTGTAAATAGTACATGATGGAGCTCGAGCATAAATTCTTGATTCATTTATCAGAGGGAAGGATCTAGGGTTAGTGCCAGTCAATAAGTTGGAACAACTTCGTAAGTATATCTTCGATATAGAAATCGCAAATTCGAACAAGTTTCAAATAAAAAAGCAAAAAAAGGAAAATTTGTCGGAATTGGTAAAACTATTTCGATCAAAAGTGTATCACAGGGGAATCAACCATTTGTATGATTCTTCAATAGAAAGAACAAAAGGTATGTTGCTGCCATTTTGAAACAATTAAGGATCACCGAAGTAATGTCTAAACCCAATGATTCAAAGCAAAGATAAAGGATACCGGAACAAGGAAACGCCATTTTCAATTGTCTCAATAACTAGATCAGAATGAGAAAGGAAAATTGATTCTAGACGAGACAAACAAAAGAGGTTAGAGACGGCTCAATAAATGTCTAAGGATTTCCCTTCGAGTTCTTTGAGAATTACCCAACTTGAGTTATGAGTACGAATGAGATTTCTTTTTTTTTTATTCCTTCCAAAAAAAAACGACTCAAATCCTAATCTAATTGATGATTTTATGGATCCATTTGCCACTATATACAATACATAAATTCGAATCATTCTTTCTCGAGCCGTACGAGGAGAAAACCTCCTATACGTTTCTAGGGGGGGCATTGTTCATCTATATCTATCCCAATGAGCCATCTATCGAATCGTTGCAATTGATGTTCGATCCCGAAGAGAAGGAAGAGATCTTCGTAAAGTGGGTTTTTACGATCCGATAAAGAACCAAACTTATTCAAATGTTCCTGCTATTCTATATTTCCTTGAAAAAGGCGCTCAACCTACAGGAACTGTTCATGATATTTCAAAGAAAGCGGAAGTATTTAAGGAACTTCGAATTAATCAAACGAAATAAAATTTATGAAATAGAAAAAAAAAAAAGATTGAGTGAAATAACTGGCAATTGAGGGGATTGCCATCAATCAGATGGTTTTCGTTGGGACTCTACGAATAAATAAGGGATCAATCTTGCTATTGTTTGTACTTCTATTGAAAACCAGAGATTTTTTTCCTACTTCTTCTTTATTTATTCCCCCCCCACACACTTCATTTCTTATCTATGTAGTGCCAATCCAACACAAGTCTTTATTTTCTTTATTTCATTTTTTTTTCTCAAAATTCAATTTATATTGACAATGGTGTATCGATCAAATATAATTCGATCGTGGATAAATAGATCTATTTATCTACGTCCCATAAGTTTGTTTCTTTACTTCACTAGGTTCGCCGGATTCACTGTGACACAAGAAGTATCTTCTTAAGATAATGAAAAAAAAAAAAATGATCAAAACAGGAGGGTCCAAAAATTTTTACATCTATCTATATTTATCCGTGAATCCGTTGTATTTGAATCTGATCTGAACATTTTGATGTTCATAATTGATCATCAAATGTTTCTTTTAGATTTGTTGCTAGTTCAATGTTTTGATGGGGTAGGACAATCCAATCTCTTTATTTATTTATTTATTTATTTTTTTGATTCCGATCGTATCTACACACCATATTTCTACGGGTTGCTAACTCAACGGTAGAGTACTCGGCTTTTAAGTGCGGCTAGGATCTTTTACACATTTGGATGAAGCAACAGATTCGTCCATACCATTGGTATGGTTTGTAAGACCACGACTGATCCTGAAAGGGAATGAATGGAAAAAACAGCATGTCGTATCAATGGAGAACTCTGAGAATACTTCCTGGGTCGGTAGAAAATCTTGTTTTGATTCTTGGAACGGTACCAAATCAATTCACAGTTTGGTCGAGTGAATAAATGGATAGAGCCCTAATGGCTCCAATTATAAGGAAACCAAAAGCAACGAGCTCGGTTCATAATTCGAATGATTACCCGATCTAATTAGACGTTAAAAATAGATTAGTGCCTGATGCGGGAAAGGGTTCTCCTGTGAGTGGATCATCGATTCCTTTTTTTTTTCATGAATCCTAACTATTAACTATTCTTTCTCTATTATGGAGTGGAGACGAATGTGTAGAAGAAACGGTATACTGATAAAGAGAATTTCTTCCAAAGTCAAAAGAGCGATCGGGTTGCAAAAATAAAGGATTTCTAACCATCTCTTGTAACTATAACGAACACAAACAAATTGGATGGAAAGAGAGAGGATCTGTTCATTGGACTCCCCGTCTCCGGGGTATCTATTCTTTTCTTACTATATACCCTGTTCTGACCGTATCGCACTATGTATCATTTGATAACCCAAGAAATCCCCCGTACCTTTGTATAATTTCAAATGGAGGAATTACAAGGATATTTAGAAATAGATAGATCTAGGCAACAACACTTCCTATATCCGCTTCTATTTCAGGAGTATATCTACGCACTTGCTCATGATCATGGTTTAAATGGATCGATTTTTTACGAACCTATGGAAAATTTCGGTTATGACAATAAATCCAGTTCACTAATTGTGAAACGTTTAATTACTCGAATGCATCAACAGAATCATTTGATTGGTTCGGTTAATGATTCCAACGAAAATAGATTCGTTGGGCACAACAAGAATTTTTATTTTCAAATGGTATCAGAGGGTTTTGCAGTCATTATGGAAATTCCATTCTCGCTGCGATTAGTATCTTCCCTAGAAGAAAAAGAAATAGCAAAATCTCATAATTTACGATCTATTCATTCAATATTTCCCTTTTTCGAGGACAAATTATCACATTTAAATCATGTGTCAGATATACTAATACCTCATCCCATCCATCTGGAAATCTTGGTTCAAACCCTTCACTGCTGGATACAAGATGCCCCCTCTTTGCATTTATTGCGATTCTTTCTCCACGAGTATCGTAATTCGAATAGTCTCATTACTCCAAAGAAATCCATTTCTCTTTTTTCAAAAGAGAATCAAAGATTCTTCTTGTTACTATATAATTCTCATGTATATGAATGTGAATCCGTATTAGTGTTTCTCCGTAAACAATCTTCTCATTTACGATCAACATCCTCTGGAGCTTTTCTTGAGCGAACACATTTCTATGGAAAAATAGAACATCTTGTAGTAGTGCTTCGTAATGATTTTCAGAAGACCCTATGGTTGTTCAAGGACCCTTTCATGCATTATGTCAGATATCAAGGAAAATCCATTCTGGCTTCAAAGGGGACTCATCTTCTGATGAAGAAATGGAAATCTCACCTTGTCCATTTTTGGCAATGTCATTTTTACTTGTGGTCTCTACCGGACAGGATCCATATAAACCAATTATACAATCATTCCTTATATTTTCTGGGCTATCTTTCAAGTGTACGACTAAACACTTCGGTGGTAAGAATTCAAATGCTAGAGAATTCATTTCTAATAGATACTTCTATTAATAAATTCGAGACCCTAGTCCCAGTTATTCCTCTGATTGGA